CTTTTTTGAACCTATTTGGAAACAACTTGAAAAAAGACTTATAAAAGTGAAAAAAAAACGTTTTCTAGCCTTAAAAATTATAAACGAAAGAGCAAAATGGTTTCGAAAAGTATCAAAAGAAAAATGGGTTAGAAAAATAGTTCGATTTATAAAAAGAATAATGAAAGAACTTAAAAAAGTAAGTCTAATTCCATTATTTGGATTGAGGGAAGTATATGAATCGAATACAAAAAAAAAAAAATCACTAATAAGTAATCATATAAATCATGAATCGTCCATTCGAATTAGATCTGCGGATTGGACAAATTATTCACTGACAGAAAAAAAGATGAAAGATCTGGCTGATAAGACAAATACAATCAGAAATCAAATCGAAAAAATAACAAAAGAAAAAAAAAATATATTTATAACTACGTATATAAACATTAGTCCTAACGAAACAAATTGTGATGATAAAAGATTAGAATCACCAAAAAAGATTTGGCAGATATTAAAAAGAAGAAGTGCTCGACTAATGCGCAAATATCACTATTTTTTTTATTTGTTTATTGAAAGGATATACAAAGATATTTTTTTACGTATCATTAATATTCCCAGAATACATGTAAAAATTTTACTTCAATTAAAAAACAAAATAACGGATAATTCCAATGATGAAACAAATAAAAAAGGATTTTATATTGATAAAAATAAAAAAAATGAAATTTATTTTATTTCGACTATAAAAAAGTTGATTTCTAATATTAGAAATCAAAATTCGCAGATTTTTTGTGACCTTTCTTCGTTGTCACAGGCATATGTATTTTACAAATTATCACAAGCCCAAGTTATCAACAAGCATTACTTGAAATTTTTATTTCAATATCACGGAACAATTCCTTTTATTAAGGATAGAATAAAAAAAGATTTTTTTGGAACACACGGAATATTTCATTTCGAATCAAGGTATAATAAACTTAGCGGTTTTAAAATGAATGAATGGAAAAGCTGGTTAATGGGTAATGATCACTATAAATACAATTTATCTCAGACTAGATGGTCTAGATTAGTACCGAAAAATTGGCGGAATAGAATCAATCAAAATTTTATGGTTCAAAATCAAAACTCAACCAATTTTTATTCATATGAAAAAGACCGATTAATTCATTACAAGAAAGAAAACAATTATGCATATGCAGTAAATTCATTACCGAACCAAAAAGATAAATTAAAAAACTACAAATATGATCTTTTATCAAATAAATATCTGAATTATGAAGATAAGAAAGGTTCATATATTTATGGGTCGCCATTCCAAGTAAACGAGGCAAAAAGGATTTCCTATAATTACAATAATTATAATCCCGAACTTTTTTATTTGCCGAGAGATATAGATCTTGGTAACTATCTACGAGAAGATTCTATTATTGATAGGGATAAAAATCCGGATAGAAAATATTTTGATTGGAGAACTATTAATTTTTGTCTTAGAAAAAAGATCGATATTGAGGAATGGAGAAATAGAGATATCGGGGCCAGCGCCAACATTAATAAAAATACTAAGACTCGGACTAATTATTATCAAATAATTGATAAAATGGATAAAAAAAAAATGGATAAGAAAGTGTTTATGAATCCCCCGATTCATAAACAAATCTGCCCAACCAATCAAACAAAAACATTTTTGGACTGGATGGGAATGAATGAAGAAATCCTAAATTGTCCGATATCAAATCTAGAACTTTGGTTTTTACCAGAATTTGTGTCACTTTATAATACATATAAGATTCAACCGTGGATCATACCAATCAATTTACTTCTTTTTAAATTGAATATAAATAAAAACATTAGTAAAAATATCAACGAAAAGAAAAAAAAAGATAGATTATATAATCCAAAAAAATCTCTTGAATTAGAGAATCAAAATCAAGAAGAAAAACAACAGCCAGTCCAAGGAGATCTTGGATCATATGCACAAAATAACAAAAATATTGGATCTGATCCATCGAAAAAAAAAAAAAATGTTAAAGAAGATTATCGGGGATCATACATTCAAAAAAGCAAAAATAAAAATAAATCCATGATAGGAGCGGAACTAGATTTCTTCCTGAAAAGATATTTTCTTTTTCAATTGAAATGGGATAATGCTTTTAATCAAAAAATACTAAATAATATCAAGGTATATTGCCTACTCCTTAGATTGAGAAATCCAAAGGAAATTGCTATATCCTCTATTCAAAGGGACGAAATAAGTTTGGATGTAATGCTGATTCCGAAGTCTACAACTCTTACAAAATTGATAAAAAGGGGACTATTGATTATTGAACCAGCTCGGCTATCCATAAAATGGGACGGGCAATTTATCATGTACCAAACCATAGCTATTTCACGGGTGCATAAGAGTAAGCGCCAAACTAATCGAAGATACCAAGAAAAAAGAAATGTTGATAAGAATGGTCTTAATGAATCCATTGCACGACATGAAAATGGGAATAGAAACGATAATTTTTATGATTTTATTGTTCCTGATAATTTTTTATCTCCTAGACGTCGTAGAGAATTGAGAATTCTCATTTGTTTCAATTCAAGAAATGTCAATGTTGGGGATAGAAATCAAGTATTTTGCAATGGGAACAATGTAAAGCGCTGTGGTCAATTTTTTTATGAGGATAAGCATCTTGATGTAGATACCAATCGATTTATTAAGTTCAAATTATTTCTTTGGCCAAATTATCGATTCGAAGATTTTGCTTGTATGAATCGCTATTGGTTTGATACCAATAATGGTAGTCGTTTCGTTATGTCAAGGATACATATGTATCCACGATTGATAATTAGTTGATGATACATTTACATTACATGGATCAAGCGGCATTTCTGACATGGTATATGAACACAAACAAATATATACAGCCTTATGTTGTTATATTAGATTATGGTACATGATATTGATTACCTGACCTTGATCTTAGCAATTCTATCTAGTAAGTAATGAGTCGTCATAATCTTCTTATCTTAGGTCAAAATTCTTCTCTTTTGTAGGTTAGAAATTTTTGATCTATATTTGAATAAAATTGAAAAAAAAAAAATTGTATTGATTATCAATTAAGTGAATTAAAAAAAAAAAAGAAGTATACGAATAAATCCCGATTATTGTGTATAACAAATTAAAATGACTGGCATTATTATTACTGATTAGTAAAATCTATATTTGTAATGTAAATAAAGAAAAAGGGACGCAGAATTTTTTGTTATGGTTAAAAATTTATTTATTTCAGTTATTTCGCAAGAAGAAAAAAAAGAAAATAGGGGGTCTGTTGAATTTCAAGTATTCAGTTTCACCAATAAGATACGTAGACTTACTTCCCATTTGGAATTGCACAGAAAAGACTATTTATCTCAGAGAGGTCTACGTAAAATTCTGGGAAAACGTCAACGACTCCTGGCTTATTTGTCAAAGAAAAATAGAGTACGCTATAAAGAATTAATTAGTCAATTGGATATTCGGGAGCCAAAAACTCGTTAAGTTCANTTTTTTTTTTTTTTTATTTATAATAATTAGAATTATAAATATTAATTATTATTTTTAATGAACTTCATTTGGTTTTCAGCAATTCGTGGAATAATGAATCGGGGAAAAAATATATGACTGTACCGACTACAAGAAAAGACCTCATGATAGTCAATATGGGTCCTCAACACCCATCAATGCACGGTGTTCTTCGACTCATCATTACTCTAGATGGGGAAAATGTTATTGACTGTGAACCCGTATTGGGTTATTTACACAGAGGAATGGAAAAAATTGCGGAAAATCGAACAATTATACAATATCTTCCTTATGTAACACGTTGGGATTATTTAGCTACTATGTTTACAGAGGCAATAACGGTAAATGGACCAGAACAATTGGGAAATATCCAAGTACCGAAAAGAGCGAGCTATATTAGAGTAATTATGCTAGAACTGAGTCGTATAGCTTCTCATTTGTTATGGCTTGGCCCTTTTATGGCAGATATCGGTGCGCAGACCCCTTTCTTCTATATTTTCCGAGAGAGGGAATTGATATATGACCTATTCGAATCTTCCACAGGTATGCGAATGATGCATAATTATTTCCGTATCGGAGGGGTGGCTGCTGATCTACCTTATGGCTGGATAGATAAATGCTTGGATTTCTGTGATTATTTTTTAACAGGGGTTACTGAATATCAAAAGCTTATTACGCGTAATCCTATTTTTTTGGAACGAGTTGAAGGGGTGGGTATTATTAGTGGAGAGGAAGCAATAAATTGGGGTTTATCGGGACCAATGCTACGAGCTTCCGGAATTCCGTGGGATCTTCGTAAAATTGATCATTATGAGTCTTACGACGAATTTGATTGGGAAGTACAATGGCAAAAAGAGGGAGATTCACTAGCCCGTTATTTAGTCCGAATCGGTGAAATGGTGGAATCCATCAAAATTATTCAACAAGCCCTGGAAGGAATTCCCGGAGGGCCCTATGAGAATTTAGAGGTACGGCGTTTTGATAAAACAAAGGATTCTGAATGGAATGATTTTGATTATCGATTCATTAGTAAGAAACCTTCGCCCACTTTTGAATTGTCTAAACAAGAACTTTATGTGAGAGTAGAAGCCCCCAAGGGGGAATTGGGAATTTTTCTGGTAGGAGATCGGAGTGTTTTTCCCTGGAGATGGAAAATTCGTCCACCTGGTTTTATCAATTTGCAAATTCTTCCTCAGCTAGTTAAAAAAATGAAATTGGCCGATATTATGACAATACTAGGTAGTATAGATATTATTATGGGAGAAGTTGATCGTTGAAATGATAATTGATACGATAAAAGTACAAGCTATCAATTCTTTTTCCAGATCGGAATCCTTAAAAGAGGTTTATGGGCTCATATGGTTACTTATTCCTATTTTTACTCCTGTATTTGGAATCATAATAGGAGTGCTGGTAATTGTGTGGTTAGAAAGACAAATATCTGCGGGAGTACAACAACGTATTGGACCTG